TATGATCCATGAATATTGATGTGTATATTCCATACAAAAAATAATAATAATAAAAAAAAAAGAAAAAAAATTTATTCTTAATTCTTAATGAGTTTTGTTTCTTATTCGCCAATTTTATCTCTTTTGAAAGGGTTCAGTTAATAAAAAAATTAAGATTAAGATAGAAATATAATTTTCTATTGTTAATTATTCTTAATTTTTGTCCAAAATTTCCAATAGTTCAAAGTACGAAGTTAAAATGTGTCAAATGATATGACCAAATTACTAGTGAAAAATAAACTTTTTTTTTTTCTTTTTTTTTAGTTAGTAATATTAATAAAATAAAAATTTTTAATTATTATTAGACAATAATTTATATTTATAATAATTTATATCTATAGAGTGAGGATAAATAATTACACCAAAACTAAAAACATTAGTTTATTTTGATATGAATCATAAAAAACAATCCATATGACTGAATAAAATAAGAATTTTTTTTAGTTTTTTATTCCGAATCATTAATTCGTTTTGTTTTGGCACTAATTGATTATTTTCCATTCCAATAAAATCTATCTTTGGAAAAAGTTTGTAAAAAAGGTTATGATATTCAACAGTTTACTTTAGATAGAAAAAAGGAATTAAGATAGATGATTTTTAAAATCATGTATCTTTTAAACGACCAAGTAAGCAGGATAAGGGTTGGGTTCTTAAACTTTTTCGATGTATTTTATTCCATGTATAAATGCAGTACGAAGAAAATAGACAGTAAATGGATAGTCTTTTTTTTTGTAAAATTTACATAAAAAAGAATTACAAAAAAGATTACTAGGAAAAAAAAAAAAGACTATGTGATTTTTACATATCCACATTTTGTTATGAAAGGGAGTAGAATAATATAATTTAGAAAAAAAAAAATGGATAAGATAGATATATGGCTAATTAAAGAACAATTCATTTTGAACAATAGATGTCTTTCACATCCAACTATAGCAATGAATAAACTAGTCTAATTTTTGAATGGCAGTTCCAAAAAAACGCACTTCTATATCAAAAAAAAGGATTCGGAAAACGATTTGGAAGGAAAAGGGATATTGGGCAGCATTGAAAGCTTTTTCGTTAGCGAAATCTCTTTCTACGGGGAACTCAAAAAGTTTTTTTGTGCAACAAATACAAACATTGGAATAATCTGAATTAGCTGGACTTAAAGAATAGTCTAATTTCGTTTATTTTATTTTTCTTTTATTTTTCTTTTTATTGTATATTTATTGTATATTGTATATTTATTGTATATAATTAAAATTTATATATATATATAATTTATATATATGTATAATTTATATATATATGAATTATATATGAATTATGAATTTTTATGATTATTGTTTTGTTTTTTTGTCGATATGTTCTTTTTTTTTATTTATATTATATATTTTAGTTTATATATTTTATACAAATATTTATACAAACTAAAAAAATGAGATATAAGTAATAATTTATATTTTCTAATGTTTTGAACTGTTCAATATAAAATTGAACCCATTTTGCTCTTATGATATGTAGAATAATAATTATTTTGTCTACTGAATTGTAAAAAAAAATCCATTTCTTTAGATTCATAAAATAAAATAAATAAAAAAAGAATCATTAAAAAATGAAAATAAGAAAGAACATTTTTTTGTTCCATTCATGGATTGAAGTAAGAACTATCTAGTTCCAACGGTACCATTTTGAGAGAGCATAAACTAAGAAAAACTCCATTCCCCGTTGTTAAATTAAATAAAACTGACACTCTAAACGAAAAAAAGAACGAGAATAAGAATTCTTATTGGAATTGACTTTTTTTAATTAAAATAAAATTCTTTAATGTTTCAAATGCAATATTTGTTTACTAAATATAATATTTAGTAAACAAATATTGCATTTGAATCGACTCTTTCAATCTCGACGATTGACTAAAAATCGGTTATTATGATTTCGAGCAAGCCGCTATGGTGAAATCGGTAGACACGCTGCTCTTAGGAAGCAGTGCTAGAGCATCTCGGTTCGAGTCCGAGTGGCGGCATGGTATCTTATTTTCTAAAAGAGTAAGTCCTATAATGAATTCAATTCCCGATTTCCATTCATATAATTAGGGGATATTTTTTTTTTATTCATTTTTTTATATGATATTTTCAACTTTAGAGCATATATTAACTCATATATCGTTTTCGGTCGTATCAATTGTAATTGCAATTCATTTGATAACCTTATTAGTCAATGAAATCGTAGGACTATATGATTCGTCCGAAAAAGGCATGATAGTAACTTTTTTCTGTATAACAGGATTATTAGTTACTCGTTGGATTTTTTCGGGCCATTTACCTTTAAGTGATTTATATGAATCATTAATCTTTCTTTCATGGGGTTTTTCCATTTTTCATATAGTTCCAGGTTTTGGTTTTAAAAAACTTAAAAAGTATTTAAACACAATAATCGCACCAAGTGTTATTTTTACCCAAGGCTTTGCTACTTCGGGTCTTTTAACCGAAATGCATCAATCCGCAATATTAGTACCCGCTCTACAATCGCATTGGTTAATGATGCACGTAAGTATGATGGTATTGGGCTATGCAGCTCTTTTATGTGGATCATTATTATCAGTAGCTCTTTTAGTAATTACATTTCGAAAAGTCATAATAAGAATTATTGGTAAGAACAAAAATTTTTTTTTAAATGAGTCATTTTCTTTTGCTGAGACCAACTACATGAACGAAAGAAACAATGTTTTACGAAACAATTCTTTTCTTTCTTACAGAAATTATTACAGGTCTCAATTTATTCAACAATTGGATCGTTGGAGTTATCGTATTATTAGTCTAGGTTTTATCTTTTTAACCATAGGTATTCTTTCGGGAGCAGTATGGGCTAATGAGGCCTGGGGATCATATTGGAATTGGGATCCAAAGGAAACTTGGGCGTTTATTACTTGGACCATATTCGCGATTTATTTACATACTAGAAAAAATAAAAAATTGGAGGGTGTAAATTCTTCAATAGTGGCCTCTATGGGCTTTCTTATAATTTGGATATGTTATTTTGGGATCAATCTATTAGGAATAGGACTACATAGTTATGGTTCATTTACATCTAATTGAATTAAAGTGGGGAAGGGCCTGATAAATACAAACACAGTAAGCATATATATAATATATAAGTATAAGAATATAAGTATAAGAAAGTAGAAGAAAACTTCGCATAAACCGTCGAGAACCCTTTAAATCAAGTAATGTAGTGATTCAAGGGGTTCTCACAAAGACCAAACATATCCGGTTACAATTCATTTTTTTTTTATTTAAGTTGAGAAGAAAAAAGATTTTTTTTTTCATTGTACAATGGACACTATTAAAAAAAAAAATAGGATTTTTTACTCTTTTTTTTGTTTTAGTCATTTATTCACGAAAACTATCTATAAAAAATTAGATAGAATAGCTTCGACCTTGTCAACTGATAATGAGAAAATGAAATCCGGATAAATACCAATACCTATTACAGGTATAAGGATAGAAATCGAAATAAATAACTCTCGCGGCCCAGAATCAAAAAATAAAGAGTTTGATGTATTAAAAAGCTTGTATCCATAGAACATTTGGCGTAACATAGATAATGAATAAATAGGAGTTAATATCATTCCAATTGCCATTACAAAAGTAATTAGTATTTTTGTCATTAAAAGGTATTTTGAACTGGTAATTAGTCCAAAAAAAACTATCAATTCTGCAACAAAACCGCTCATGCCCGGCAATGCAAGAGAAGCCATCGATAAGATACTGAAAACCGTGAATATTTTTGGCATTGGAATAGCCATTCCGCCCATTTCGTCGAGATAAAAAAGACGTATTCTATCATAACTCGTTCCTGCCAAGAAAAAAAGCGCAGCACCAATAAATCCATGAGAGATTATTTGTAAAATGGCTCCGTTGAGTCCCGTATCGCTTATAGAACCAATTCCTATAATTATGAAACCCATATGAGATACGGAGGAATAAGCTATTCTTTTTTTTAAATTACGTTGACCAAGAGATGTTGAAGCTGCATAGATTATTTGAATTGCGCCTAATAGAATTAACCAGGGGGAAAATATAGAATGAGCGTGGGGTAATAATTCCATATTAATTCGAACCAATCCATACGCTCCCATTTTTAATAAGATTCCGGCTAAAAGCATACAAGTACTGTAATGTGCCTCTCCGTGGGTGTCTGGTAACCATGTATGTAAGGGTATAATCGGCGATTTGACAGCAAAAGCAATAAGAAATCCAATATAGAATAGTATTTCCAGTGCCACAGGATACGATTGATTAGCTGATGTTTCAAAATTTAATGTTGGTTCATTGGAACCATATAAACCGATAGCGAGAACTCCCATTAATAAAAAAATGGAACTTCCTGCAGTATACAAAATAAACTTTGTAGCTGAATACAAACGTTTCTTTCCCCCCCACATGGATAAAAGTAGATAAACGGGAATTAATTCTAATTCCCACATGATGAAAAAAAGTAAAATGTCTCGAGAAGAAAATGATCCTATTTGACCGCTATACATTGTTAACATCAGGAAATGGAATAATCGGGATTCCCGAGTAACCGGTTGAGCCGCTAAAGTAGCTAAAGTGGTGATAAATCCTGTCAGTAAAATGGGTCCTATAGAGAGTCCATCTATTCCGAATCTCCAGTAAAAATCAAAAAAATTTATCCATTTATAATTCTCCGTCAATTGGATTAATGGATCGTCCAATTGGAAATGATAACAGAATGCATAGGTTGTTAAAAGGAGATTCGTTAAGCATATACAAATAGTATACCACCTAATTACCTTATTTCCTCTATGGGGAAATAAGAAGATTAAGGAACCCGCGGATATTGGCAAAACTACAACTATTGTTAACCAAGGAAAAAAATTCGTGGTAAAAATAAGATACACTTGGGCCAGAAAAACCCGTGCTCAAAATAGAAAATGAAAATATTTTTTTTTTCTATTTTGAGCACGGGTTTTTGTCAGTAAATAAATTGTATTCGTGCGTGGTTTTTTGAAACGTATCAATAAGCTAGACCCATGCTTCGAGTTGTTTCATGCCATAAATAAACTCGAACACTCAAGAAATCCGTCGGACATGCGGATTCACACCTCTTACAACCAACACAGTCCTCTGTTCTCGGAGCAGAAGCAATTTGCTTAGCTTTACATCCGTCCCAAGGTATCATTTCTAATACATCTGTGGGGCAGGCTCGGACACATTGAGTACATCCTATACATGTATCATAAATCTTTACTGAATGTGACATTGGATCTCTTAATTTTTAAACATCACAAATTTTCGATCTAGTAAACTTGTAAATGAATCATATATTTCGACACCAGACGAATCAATGATTTACCAGAATTTTTCTAATCAATCTACCTCTGGATCAGTTCATACGAGAGGGCCAAGATACTTTGATTTCTTACGTTTTCGCAAACATGATCATACGTTGTGTATCATACATCCGAATTTGAATTGATAAATATTAGAATTTCAATATTCTAAATTATAATTTTTCTGATTAATACTATTTATTCAACAAATTCGATTGATTGATACGAGTTGATTTTCTGTTACGATAAATTGACGAAACAATAGCTGGTCCAATAGCTGCTTCAGCGGCTGCGATAGCTATAACAAAAATTGAAAAAATATTTCCTTTTAATTGGCGACTATCAAAAAAATCAGAAAAAGTTACGAAATTTATATTAACCGCATTCAGTATAAGTTCAAGACACATAAGGGCTCTAACCATATTTCGGCTCGTGATCAATCCATAGATACCGATAGAAAATAAATAGGCACTCAAAACAAGTACATGTTCGAGCATCATTGACCAACTCCTTATCAATTTCGCTTCATTTCAATATGAACAACAATTCAACAGATTCGATTGACTAGAGAATATAACAAGTACGTACCAAAAGACTATATTGGTAATAAATCGAATAAAAAAATTATTTTAAACATAAACAATCTTTAACTTTCACATTCACATAGAAAATTCAAAGGAAATGAATGTGATAAAGATAAAAAAAATAGAACAAAATTAAATTTAGATTGATGTTACTAGTTCTATTCTTACTGGCGAGCCACGACAATTGCACCTATCAAAGCAGCTAAAAGAATTATTGAAATTAGTTCAAATGGAAGAAAAAAATCTGTTGATAAATGAATTCCAATTTGTTGACTATTATTTATCAAATCTTGTTCTATAATCTGATTTGATCTTGTAGTCCAAATAATCCCGTACCATGATGTATCTGGAATAGTAGTTATTAGTGAAATAAAAATACTTGTACAAACCATCAAAGTAACTCCATCCCCAACGGTCCAAAGATTAAAATCTTGATAATATTCTGAACCATTTATGAACATCACAGCAAATATGATTAAAACGTTTATAGCTCCCACGTAAATAAGTAGCTGTGCTGCAGCTACAAAATGGGAGTTTGATAAAATATAGAATAAAGATATACAAACAAGAACCAGTCCCAACGAAAAGGCAGAAAAAATTGGGTTGGTAAGGAATACTACTCCTATACTTCCTAATACAAGACCTGATCCCAGAAAGATTAAAAGAAAATCATGTATCGGTTCAGGTAAATCCATTAGATGTAAAATAAAAGATAAATAAATCGAAATTTCATGACCTTATTGATACGACCAGGAAAAAATTTTATATACTAAATTCCTAATTGAATTAAATCCTAAGGAGTGTGAATTGATATAGGTACAGTTATAGGACTAATCTCATTCTTTATACGAAAGAGTAGTTCGAAACTATTATACTATATATTTATATATTAGAATTTATATTAGAATATTCGAATTTATATTAGATATATATTTTAATAATACATATATTATAAATAATATAAATATATATATTATAAAATATAATAATATTATTAAAATATAATAATATTATTTATATTAATTATTTTATATTTTATATTATTTATATTAATATAATTTATATATATTATTTATATTAATATAATTTATAATTTTTTAATTATAATTTATAATTTTTTTTTTATAAAAAAATTAAATTTATTTGAATTGAATTGTTCGAATTGTATAATCGTCAATTACTGACATTGGTAAACGGCCCAAAGCAATTTGATTATAATTCAATTCGTGACGATTATAAGTCGAAAGTTCATATTCTTCAGTCATTGATAAACAATTTGTTGGACAATACTCAACGCAGTTACCACAAAATATACAGATCCCGAAATCAATACTGTAATTAAGCAATCGTTTCTTTCGAATATCAGTTTCCAGCTTCCAATCAACAACGGGTAGATCTATAGGACATACACGAACACATACTTCACAAGCAATGCATTTATCAAATTCAAAATGGATTCGACCGCGGAAACGTTCCGATGTGATTAATTTTTCATAAGGATATTGAATAGTTACAGGTAAACGATTTGCGTGGGATAAGGTAATCATGAAACTTTGACCAATGTACCTTGCAGCTCGTACTGTTTGTTGACCATAATTCATGAACCCAGTTACCATAAGGAACATATCGTAAATATCTATGAATATTTTTTTTTGTTTTGTTTCTTTCTCTTGTTTAAGACAAGTTATGAATATAGAATATCAATCTTTTACAGTGAAAACAGTCGAAACGAAGTTGTTAATAATAGATTACCGAGAGAAATAGGTAAAAGAAATTTCCATCCAAGATTTAATAATTGATCCATTCTTAGCCTAGGCAAAGTCCATCTTGTTGTGATAGAAACGAACAAGAACAAATAAGTTTTAGCTAATGTAATAAAGATACCAATTGTAGTTCCAAAAACTCCATATGTTTTATTTATTTCAAAAAGCTCAGAAACGAATATGTACGGAATAGAGATATTCCAACCGCCCAAGTAAAGAACTGTTACAAATAATGAAGAAACTAATAAGTTTAAATAGGAAGCAACGTAAAATAAACCAAATTTTATACCCGAATATTCGGTTTGATAACCTGCTACTAATTCTTCTTCTGCTTCTGGTAAATCAAAAGGTAATCTTTCACATTCCGCTAGGGAAGAAATTAGAAAAACGATAAAACCTATAGGTTGACGCCACAAATTCCATCCCCAAAAACCATATTTTGATTGCGCGTCAACTATATCAACTGTACTTAAACTGTTAGATAATCCTAGTCGGTGATAACATTACTGTTCCCATCGCTATTACAGAACCGTACATGAGATTTTCACCTCATACGGCTCCTCCGAAGGCCATAAATAAATCTAAGGACCGGGCCGCTTATTTATCTTGATATATCCCTAGGATAGATAGGATTCAAATCTATTGGACGGTCCTGAATTAGACCAATTGAATTCTGTCTGTTATAATAATAAATACAAAAGGTACTTCTGAATTGATCTCATCCCTTAAAAATTTTTATTTGTTGAGTAATAATTAAATTCTTCAATAAAATACTCCTTTAGAATTATCAATAACCCATCGTTTTCGATTACGTAAAAAAATTATACATTAGTTTATGAATTATGACATGAATTCTATCTCCATGAATATGGATATAAGAAAGAATCAAAAGGGATCCCTCTTTTTTTATTTTAATTGTATTATATTATTCTTTCTTTTTTTTTCGTTCCTATTCTTCTTTTTTTATTTTATGTGCAAAAGGGGATTTAAAAAAAATTAAAGGATTATTTCGTTTCTGATAGTCATTTATTTAATCAGTGGATAGGAGCATACTCTGGATCGGAATTGTGGGGAGTACTGCCTAATTATTTCTACCAACTTAAAGCCCCAATTAGTATTCTTTTTATATTATGCAGAAATGCTCTTTTGGATAATTTACATAATCTCCATTACTAATCCTTTGTGTATCTTGGTGTTTCTAACCATCCACTCATTTTTTTATCAATCCCCCTTATATTTATGGTAATACATGTATGGTAATTCATACAAACGTTAGTGAAAACTCAATAAGGTTGGTCTTTTGAGCCCGCTTCAAGACAGGATGACTAATCAACCAATTTTGGGGTAAACGGTTTCTTCCGCTTATAATTTTTTTTCCACTTAATTCTTATACATAGAAAATGAGATTCAATATTTTTACTGCAGATTCAAATGAAATTCAAATCATTCAAATCATCATACTATATATTAAATTCAAATCATAATATTATATATGTATATTTTTATTGAATAAATAATTTTATATATTTTATTTGAATTTTAATTGAATAAATAGAAGCTGTTTTATTTCACTCATATAACTATCTGATTTAGTTCATCAATCCGAATTCCTAATAAAAACAATCAAAATCCGGATATCTATTCCATTTTTTCTACCCCTTTCCTATAAAGAAGAAAAGAAATAAAGACGAAAAGAAAGGAGCATTTAAAACTTTCTGTCTCAACGAATCACACGTAGAGATATTGATAACACACATAGAGTTAATGGTATTTCATAACTAATCGATTGAGCAGCAGCCCGTAGACCACCCAAAAAGGAATATTTATTATTTGACCCATATCCTGACATAAGAAGTCCAATGGGAGCAATACTCGAAATAGCAATCCATAAAAAAACACCGATATTGAGGTCAGCTAAAACAAAGTTATAGCCAAAAGGAATTACTGAATAGCTTACTAGAATTGATATGACTGATATGGATGGTCCAATACTGAATAAACGAATATCTCCCCTAGATGGAATAATATTCTCTTTGAAAAGCAGTTTTGTTCCATCTGCTAGAGCTTGAAGAACTCCCAAAGGACCGGCGTATTCAGGTCCAATACGCTGTTGTATCCCTGCGGATATTTCTCTTTCTAACCATACAATCACTAGTACACCTATTGTGATTCCCAATACAAGAGTAAAAATAGGGACAAGTACCCATATAATTCCATAGACCTCTTTTAAAGATTCCAATCTGGAAAAAGAATTGATATCTTGTACTTCTGTTGTATCAATTATCATTTCAACGATCAACTTCTCCCATAATGATATCTATGCTACCTAGTATTGTCATAATATCAGCCAATTTCATTCTTTTAACTAACTGAGGAAGAATTTGCAAATTGATAAAACCCGGTGGACGAATTTTCCATCTCCAAGGAAAACCATTCTGATCCCCTATTAGAAAAATTCCTAATTCTCCCTTTGGTGCTTCAACTCTCACATAAAGTTCTTGTTTCGGCAATTCAAAAGTCGGAGACGGTTTTTTACTAATGAATCGATATTCAAAATCATTCCATTCTGGATCCTTTTCTCTATCAAAGCAGCGGATTTCTAAATTCTCATATGGCCCTCCCGGAATTCCTTCCAGAGCCTGTTGAATAATTTTTATGGATTCCATCATTTCACCAATTCGTACTAAATAACGAGCTAATGAATCTCCTTCTTTTTGCCATTGAACTTCCCAATCAAATTCCTCGTAACATTCATACTGATCAACTTTACGTAGATCCCATTGTATTCCGGAAGCCCGAAGCATTGGTCCTGATAAACCCCAATTTATTACTTCCTCTCCACTAACAATCCCTACTCCCTCAACCCGTTCTAAAAAAATAGGATTTCGCGTAATAAGTTTTTGATATTCAACAACCCCTGTTAAAAAATAATCGCAGAAATCCAAACATTTATCTATCCAGCCATGAGGTAGATCAGCCGCTACTCCTCCGATACGAAAATAATTATGCATCATTCTCATACCTGTGGCAGCTTCGAATAGATCATATATTAATTCTCTTTCTCTGAAAATATAGAAGAAAGGGGTTTGTGCACCAATATCTGCCATAAAAGGTCCCAGCCATAGTAGGTGAGAAGCTATACGACTCAACTCCAACATAATTACTCGGATATAGCTGGCTCTTTTAGGTACTTGAATATTTCCTAAATGTTCCGGTCCATTTACGGTTATTGCTTCTGTGAACATAGTAGCTAAATAATCCCAACGTGTTACATAAGGCAGATATTGTACAATTGTTCGGTTTTCCGCAATTTTTTCCATCCCTCTATGTAAATAACCCAATATTGGTTCACAATCAATAACATCCTCACCATCTAGAGTAACAATGAGTCGAAGAACACCATGCATTGATGGATGGTGAGGACCCATATTGACTATCATGAGGTCTTTTCTTCTAGCTGGGGCATTCATAGGTTTTTCCTCGATTCATTCTTCCATGAATTGCTTAAAACAAAAATTAGTTCATCAAAATTCAAGATCTAATAAATCGAATAATTCAAAATGACTCTTCAAATTAATGAGTTTGTGATTCCCGAATATCCAACCGATTAATTAATTTTTTATAACGTATTACATTTTTCTTTGACAAATAAGACAGGAGTCGTTGCCGTTTTCCCAGAATTTTACGTAAACCCCTTTGAGATAAATAGTCTTTTCTGTGCAATTCCAAATGTGAAGTAAGTCTTCGTATCTTATTGGTGAAATTGAATACTTGAAATTCAATCGATCCGGGGTTTTCTTCTTTTTTTTCTTGTGAAATAACGGGTATAAATGAATTTTTTACCATAAAATGAAAGCTTCTCTTTCCCCCCCTTTTTTTATAGATTCTAGATATTTTTATTGATCAGTAATAATAATGACACTCATTTTAAATTTGCTATATACAATAATCTTAATTTCCTTAAGAATTCCTGATTTTTTTTTTCAAATTAATTATTAATTATTATTAATCAATCCAATTGAAATAGATATACAAAAAATACTATATTTATGCATTCACAAAAGAAAAATTGTAGACTTAAAAAAAGAAGATTTTGTTGATTCATTTATAGATCTAATGGATATATCATTGAATTAGTATGATGCCTCAGAATAGAAGGTAAGACAATGCGTGTGTGCATCTATTTGTCTTCGCATACCAGATATGTTACGGGAAATAGAAAAAAAATGTAGATTAACTAATTTTCAATCGCGGATACATATGTATCCTTACCATACCGAAACGACTGCCATTATTGGTATCAAACCAATAGCGATTCATACAAGCTAAATCTTCTAATCGATAATTTGGCCAAAGAAATAACTTTAAATTAATTAGTTTTTTTTTATCTCTATCAAGATCTTTACTTGTAACCAAAACTTGACAGCAATTATTCACTTTATTCTCATTGTAAAATGTAGTATTTCTATGCACACTATTTCTATTCATAGGATTGAAACAAATTAGAATTCTCAATTCTCTACGACGTCGGGCGGATAAAATATTTTCAGGAACAAGCAAATCATAATGACTTTTTTCTTTATTTTCATTCATTTTTTGATCTCTTGTTCTTGTAATGGATTTATCAAAATTCTTCTTATCAACTTTTTCTCGGTATCTTTGATTAATTTGGTGCTTTCTCTTATGAATCAATGAAACGCCTATGGTTTGATACATAATAAATTGTTCATGGTTTTTTCTAGACAGACGAACTGGTTTGATACTCAATATTCCTTTTTTCATCAATTCTATAAGAGTGAAATCCCTCTGATTCTGAATTTTCATAATATCTAGACTTAGTTCTCCTCTTTGAATAGAGGCTATAGCAATTTCTTTTAGATTTATCAGTCTAAGCAGGAGACAACATACTTTGATATTATTCATTATTCTTTCATTTAAGCAATCACGGCAGTTCAATTGAAAAAGCAAATACCTTCTTAGTAAGAAATTTAGTTCTGCTTCAATGTTGTTCTTGTATTTCTTTTTTTTTACACCCTTTTTCATGTCCGATCCTGCATAATCTTCTTCAACATCTTTTTCTTGCTTTGCGAGAGATGATTCAAGATTTACTCGACCTGCGTATTCTGTTTTTCCTTGATTTCGAGTCTCTAACTCTAATTCAAGAGATTTTTTTTTTTTCGATGGTCTAAAAATTTCTATTTTTTTCTTTCCAGTGATTTTTTTAGTTTCACTAACATTTTTATTTACATTAAAATTGAAAAAAAGTAATTTGATTGGTATAATCCACGGGTTACTCGTATATGCATTATAAAATATCAAAAATTTAGAGAAGAAAATAAATTCCCGATTTGATATGGAACGATTTAGTATTTCTACATTCATTCCCATCCAATCAAAAAAAGTTTTTTTTTTTTTTGATGGGTTGATTTCTTGATGAATCATAAAATAATAATCGGTATCGATCCAAGCTTCAAAATCAACTTTATTTCTAAGACAAAAATTAAGAATTCTCCAATCAAAATACTTTCTATCCAGATTTTTTTCCATATCTAGAATATCATCTTCTACTATATAATTCTTGATAGGAATATCATCCGTCATATCAAATAATTTTTGTTTATGCGTGTTGTAATTATAAGAAATAGCTTGGTTATTATTTTCTTGGAATGGCGATCTATATCCATAAATATATGAGTCCTTCTTATCTGCATAATTAATAGACTTATATGATAAAAGATTATACCCATATTGTTTTTTTAATTTTTTTTTTTGATTTGTTAATGAGTCTACTTCTTGTTTTTTGTAAAGAATTAATCTGTTTTTTTCATATGAATGACATTTGATTAAATCTTTATTTTGAGTCACATGACGTTCATTCATTCTATTTCGCCATTTTTCTGGGACTAATCTAGACCATCCCCTCTGAGATAAATCGTATTGATAATGACCTTTTAACCAGTTTGTCCATTGATTCATTACAGAATTGGAAGGGTTCTTATGGCTTAATTTGGAATGAAATATTCCTTGTACTCCAAAAAAATAATCCTTTATTTCATTCTTAAGAAAAAGAGGTGTTCCATGATATTCAAAAACAGATCTTAATTTATACTTATATAAGTTAATAATTTGGGTTTGTGATAATTTGTAAAATACATATGCTTGTGACAAAGAGGATACGTCACAAAAATTCTGTGAATTCAGATTACTAAGATTAGAAATTGATTTTTTTATAGTATAAATAAAGTGAATTATACTTTTATTTTTTTTATCAATTCTTTCTTCATTTGCTTCATTATTGTAAATGTATTTATTAAGAATTTGTTTTGTTGATTCAAGAAAAAGTTGTACATTGATCCTAGGAATATTAATGATACATACAAAGATATCTATGTATACCCTTTCCATGAAAAATTTAAAAAAAAAATTGGATTTACGGGCTAATCGAACATTTCTTCTTTGTAATATCTGCCAAATATTTTTTTGTAATTCTAATCTTTTATCATCATAAGTTGTTTTGTTAGAACTAATATTTATCTCTGAAATTATAAACCCCTTTTTCTTGTCTTTTGTAAATTTTTCTATTTGTTTTATGATTGTCTTTGTTCTATCATTCAGATCTTTTATTTTTTTTTCTGTCAATGAAAAATTTGTCCAATTAATAGATTGAATTGGAATGGCTGATTCGGAAATCATTGGATTACTCTTACTGATTGTTGAATCTTTTTGAGTTTTACTCAATTCATATATTTTTCTCAATCCAAATATAAATAAAAGATTTGATAGTGATAGTTTTTTTATTTTTTCTTTTACAAATAGAATATTTTTGAGAATACTTTTGATGATCCATTGTGCTCTTTTTTTTGAGACATTTATAATTTTTTTTTTTCTTTCGTTTAAAACTTTTAGAACTAGAAAAAAAAGTTTTTTCAAATTTTTAATTTTTTTTTTGAGTTCTTTAAAAATTGGATCAAAAAATGAAAGTGGGTTTCGGGGAGAAGAAGAAAAGGGCAATTCGACTTCCATTCCCAAAACTGTTAAAAAGCAAAAATCCATTTTTTTCGCTTTTTTTTTCATTGGACCCTTTTCCTTTTGCGGGGGTCGTAGCTTACATCTGTGCCAAGGTTTCAGACGAAAAGGAAAAAGGATTTTTATTTGAATACCCTCTCTTAGCCAGTTTTTCGGAAATTCTTTTTCGGATAATTGAATCCCATTATAGGTGCATTTAATATACATTTCTCTATTCCAATCCTTTAAATCCTCTGACCATTCGGGAAATTGA